GGGACTTGAACCCTCACGATTTCTAAAGTCGACGGATTTTCCTCTTACTATAAATTTCATTGTTGTCGGTATTGACATGTAGAACGGGACTCTCTCTTTATTCTCGTCCGATTAATCAGTTTTTCAAAAGATCTATCAAACTCTGGAATGAATGATTTGATCACTGAATATTCGATTCTTCCTTCAACTTCGATTGGAATGGATTCACAATAACTCTGAATTTTTTCTTTCATATATATATATTCGATAGATTCGGGTCGTGATTAATCGTTTGATATGTTAGTATGTATACGTACGTATTAGATATATAGGGCCGTCCTTTCTGTAATTTCGATAGAGGAATTCCAGCTACCAACACAACGTAGTCAACTCCATTCGTTAGAACAGCTTCCATTGAGTCTCTGCACCTATCCTTTTTTTATTCTAGTTTTATAAATAGAAACCCTTGTTTTATCAAAATAAAGATTTGGCTCAGGATTGCCCATTTTTAATTCCAGGGTTTCTCTGAATTTGGAAGTTACCACTTAGTAGGTTTCCATACCAAGGCTCAATCCAATCAAGTCCGTAGCGTCTACCAATTTCGCCATATCCCCTTTTGATTTGAGACCAAGATCCAGTTGGAATTCCACCCATCTCTTTCATTTATTTTGGAACCGTTGAATTCATTAGATAATGATTCCCATATCGAAAAAGTGTATGCTATTTGATTTTTTTGGCGATCCTCTATCAGTTTATTTCTATTGGATAAACCTTGTTTCAATCAGAAATGATTCTATCATTGATGTATCCGCAATTCAATATGGATAGATATATCCCATATATATATATGTTTCTCCCTCCCTTTCTTTTTTACAGTGCGATTTGGAATACTGGAACGGTCGATATTCATTCTTCTTTTTTTTTTTTCGTCCTATCTCTTCCTTTTCCGAATGAAACCAGAAGAATGTCTCATTCTAATTTGGATTGTATCTTTATCCTTATCTTATCTTTTCTTAGGACCGATCCGCTCGCTATACGCTATAATTATTGCTATAACTGCTTTACTTTAACTTTAAGAAATAAAAACTTTAAGAAATAAATTTATTTTATATTAAGAAATAATTAGATTTTTTATAATCATAGTTTATAATTTAAAATTATCATTAATATATATATAAAATTTTCATTAATATATATATATATATACATATTCATTAACATATATATATATTAAAAAATATAAATATAATGTATAAATATATAAATAAAATGTATAAAATGCATAAAAAAAAATAGAATGTATAAATAATAATTAATGTAATTAATATGATAGAATGAAAATTCTACTAATTAGTCACATACTAATTAGTCATATATTTCTATTAGAAAAATATCTATTAGAAAAATAGAATTCTATTAATTCTATTTAGTCATATCTAGTTCTATATTATTAGTTATATTAGTTATAACTAATAATATAGATATAATGATATAGATATAACAATAGAACTATGAACTATAGTTCATATTAAATTAATAGCTAATAGCCCTAAGCTAAGATCCAGCAGTTTCCTGAATTCCTATACACTATTTCTATTTGTTATACTATTTCTATTTCTGTTATGTGAGCCCGCTTAGCTCAGAGGTTAGAGCATCGCATTTGTAATGCGATGGTCATCGGTTCGATTCCGATAGCCGGCTTTTTTTTTCTCTATCGATTTTTCCATGATTGATAATCTCTCCTTTTCTCAAAATGTTGGATCACCGATCTATTATGTCGTGGTAACTTGTAACTATGAATAAAAAATGGATTGGAGCAATTAGATCTCTACAGAACAAATCATAAAACGGAGCCTCAACTTCCTATATATACATATACAAAAAATCCGGATATTAATAGAATTCATTTCATTCTACTTTGTAATACTTCAGTAAATTTAGCTTTGCTTTGTTTATCCTTTAGTTCAGTCTTAATTTAAGATTTATTCTGTAAAATGAAATTTCAATAAAATAAAAAAAAGGAGTCTTTATGTCTCGTTATCGAGGACCTCGTTTCAAAAAAATACGCCGTCTGGGGACTTTACCAGGACTAACTAGTAAAAGACCTAAATCCGGAAGTGATCTTAAAACCCAATTGCGTTCTGGGAAAAGATCGCAATATCGTATTCGTCTAGAAGAAAAACAGAAATTGCGTTTTCATTATGGTCTGACGGAGCGACAATTAGTTAGATATGTACATATCGCTGGAAAAGCCAAAGGGTCAACAGGTCAGGTTTTACTACAACTACTTGAGATGCGTTTGGATAACATCCTTTTTCGATTGGGTATGGCTTCGACCATTCCTAGAGCTAGGCAATTAGTTAACCATAGACATATTTTAGTTAATGGTCGTATAGTGGATATACCAAGTTATCGTTGCAAACCCCGAGATATTATTACTACGAAGGATAAACAAAGATCGAAAGCTCTGATTCAAAATTATATTGCTTCACCCCCCCCTGAGGAATTGCCAAAACATTTG